AAATACGATACATCTAAGTCGTACAAGTAAAGAGATCTATTCATTGATAAGAAAAAGAAAAAACGCGAACGGTGATTGGATTGATGATAGAATAGAATCCTGGGTCGCGAACAATGATTCGATTGATGATGAAGAAAGAGAATTCTTGGTTCAGTTCGCCACCTTAACGACAGAAAAAAGGATTGATCAAATTCTATTGAGTCTGACTCATAGTGATCATTTATCAAAGAATGACTCCGGTTATCAAATGATTGAACAACCGGGATCAATTTACTTACGATACTTAGTTGACATTCATAAAAAGTATCTAATGAATTATGAGTTCAATAGATCCTGTTTAGCAGAAAGACGGATATTCCTTGCTCATTATCAGACAATCACTTATTCACAAACCTCGTGTGGGGCTAATAGTTTTAATTTCCCATCTCACGGAAAACCCTTTTCGCTCCGCTTAGCCCTATCCCCTCCTAGGGGTATTTTAGTGATAGGTTCTATAGGAACTGGACGATCCTATTTGGTCAAATACCTAGCGATAAACTCCTATGTTCCTTTCATTACGGTATTTCCAAACAAGTTCCTGAATGACAAGTCTAAAGGTTATCCTATTGACGATATCGATATTGATGATAGTGACGATATCGATATTGATGATAGTGACGATATTGATGATGACCTTGATACGGAGCTGCTAACTATGACGAATGTACTAACTATGTATATGACGCCGAAAATAGACCGATTTGATATCACCCTTCAATTCGAATTAGCAAAAGTAATGTCTCCTTGCATAATATGGATTCCAAACATTCATGATCTGTATGTGAATGAGTCGAATTACTTATCCCTCGGTCTATTAGAGAACTATCTCTCCAGGGATTGTGAAAGATGTTCCACTAGAAATATTCTTGTTATTGCTTCGACTCATATTCCCAAAAAAGTGGATCCCGCTCTAATAGCTCCGAATAAATTAAATACATGTATTAAGATACGAAGGCTTCTTATTCCACAACAACGAAAGCACTTTTTCATTCTTTCCTATACGATAGGATTTCACTTGGAAAAGAAAATGTTCCATACTAACGGATTCGGGTCCATAACCATGGGTTCCAATGCACGAGATCTTGTAGCACTTATCAATGAGGCCCTATCAATTAGTATTACACAGAAGAAATCAATTATAGAAACTAATACAATTAGATCAGCTCTTCATAGACAAACTTGGGATTTGCGATCCCAGGTAAGATCGGTTCAGGATCATGAGATCCTTTTCTATCAGATAGGAAGGGCTGTTGCACAAAATGTACTTCTAAGTAATTGCCCCATAGATCCTATATCTATCTATATGAAGAAGAAATCATGTAAGGAAGGGGATTCTTTTTTGTACAAATGGTACTTCGAACTTGGAACGAGCATGAAGAAATTAACGATACTTCTTTATCTTTTGAGTTGTTCCGCCGGATCGGTCGCTCAAGATCTTTGGTCTTCATCCGGACCCGATGAAAAAAATGGGATCACTTCTTATGGCTTCGTTGAGAATGATTCTGATCTAGTTCATGGCTTATTAGAAGTAGAAGGCGCTCTGGCGGGATCCTCACGGACAGAAAAAGATTGCAGCCAGTTTGATAATAATCGAGTGACATTACTTCTTCGGTCCGAACCAAGGAATCAGTTAGATATGATGCAAAATGGATCTTGTTCTATCGTTGATCAGAGATTTCTATATGAAAAATACGAATCGGAGTTTGAAGAAGGGGAAGGAGCCCTCGACCCACAACAGATAGAGGAGGATTTATTCAATCACATAGTTTGGGCTCCTAGAATATGGCGCCCTTATGGCAATCTATTTGATTGTATCGAAAGGCCCACTGAATTGGGATTTCCTTATTGGGCCGGGTCATTTCGGGGCAAGCGGATCATTTATCATAAAGAGGATGAGCTTCAAGAGAATGATTCGGAGTTCTTGCAGAGTGGAACCGTGCAGTACCAGACACGAGATAGATCTTCCAAAGAACAAGGCTTTTTTCGAATAAGCCAATTCATTTGGGATCCTGCGGATCCATTCTTTTTCCTATTCAAAGATCAGTCCTTTGTCTCTGTGTTTTCCCGCCGAGAATTCTTTGCAGATGAAGAGATGTTAAAGGGGCTTATTACTTCCCAAACAAATCCTCCTACATCTATGTATAAACGCTGGTTCATCAAGAATACGCAAGAAAAGCACTTCGAATTGTTGATTCATCGCCACAGATGGCTTAGAACCAATAGTTCATTATCTAATGGATCTTTCCGTTCTAATACTCTATCCGAGAGTTATCAGTATTTATCAAATCTGTTCCTATCTAACGGAACGTTATTGGATCAAATGACAAAGACATTGTTGAGAAAGAGATGGCTTTTCCCGGATGAAATGAAACATTTGATTCATGTAACAGGAGAAAGATTTCCCATTCCTTAGCCGTAAAGATATGTGGCCATGAAAAAGGGATTAAGTGGAACAGAATTG